TGGAGGGAACCATTGCAGCTATCCCTTGAAAGTGCAGCTAAAGGAGGACCTCCAGGTCCGTAGAAGAACTACTTGCTTGTTTGTCCTGGTATTGGAAGAGGTATCTAGAGGCGTTCTTCGGGGTCTTTTCTAGTCTTGACTTCCTTCTCTGACCCGTTGTGGGTGCCCGGTCTCCCTTCCTATTCTATCTTTGTTGTTTGTGAATGAGTACCTATCCCTTATGGGCGAACGACGGGAATTGAACCCGCGCATGGTGGATTCACAATCCACTGCCTTGATCCACTTGGCTACATCCGCCCGCTACGCGCAACGGGCTCCCCGCTCCTAGTCACTAAGTAGTGCTCTTCTCATTTCGCCCGCCTGTTTCACTCCCGCGCCGGAGGGAATGGGATTCGAACCCATGATACAATCTTCTTGTATGTCGATTTAGCAAACCAATGCCTTAAGCCACTCAGCCATCCCTCCAAGTTGTTGATCGGAATTTTTAAAAGAGTCAAGTCTTACTTATTTAAGCTGGAATGAAAATCTTCTTCTCTTATGATATTTTATAGAGTTTCGTTTCTTTTATCTATCTCCCCATTCGAACGAGAGAATTGAGTTGATAGCTTCAGTAGTGGTTGCTTGATGGTGTGTAGTGGGATGACCTGGTAGCGATCATATTAGTATGTATATGAGCAGGACTTTCAAGATCTGATATCTTTCAAGAAAGTTGGACCATTTATCACATCAAGGTAACTACGATAGGCAAAAGAAGACTCTTAGGTCGTTGATTCAAATTCTACCTATATTGCATTCACTTAATGGTCAAACCTACAATGGAATTGACTCTAACATCCGATCCGGCCGGAGGAAAGACTTACTACTACAAGGGCTTGTGCCAACCAACAAGAAGGGGGACGGAGCAAAGACATCTCTTGGCCAGAACCGGACATTGCCCTTTACCATCTCACCACTAGGAGACTGGGACTCGAGGCGTGGTTAAGTATTCCCTTCCGCTCTGGAAGTCAATTTATTTCCTATCTTTCGGTTCCAAATCTTTTTTTTCTTATAAAGAGTGTATTGTATGGTCCAGTTGGTGTGGAGAGATGGGTCACTCTTGCGCATCTCGCGCTGTGGTGATTGGTAGAGGAGCCGAGCGTACGCAAGAGTGCCTCAGGGCTTCCACTAGGCAATCGGACCACTACATCGAATTAAATAAACTGGTTTCACGCTGCCTGAGGTCAAGTCTTCCCCGCTATTCTAACTCTAAATCCCGGTCGCACTCTTCGCACAACAAATCCACTTTGAGGCGTCGGCTGAACCTTCGATCCTTTAGGAAATGACCAGCAACAGGAGGATGAGATGCCGAGGAATTTTGGTGCTAATCCCAGGACCAATCCCGTTGTTTGGGCCAGCCGAGAAGACAGACAGCGCACTCAGGACTAGGCCCGTATCCAGAACGAATAGAAGGAGGATAATTGCCATTTTTATGCTAACAGGCTGCTCAACTTTTGGAATGAGAACCAAAAGAGACCGATTAATCTCCGCGTACTGTCTCGGATCACTCATGGGAACGGGAGTGGGTGGTCCCTAGGAACGGCGGAAAGGAAGTACTGGTTCAACCAGATACGAGTGACGGAACCGGGGTTGATCAAAGACATGCGCCGAGTGCCAGGAATGACTATAAGCCGATTCGTTGTGGAACTAATGCTTGCATCGGTTTCTTTATCTTGTGGTCGACATTGAAAGATTCCTGTTCTAGGATTGGGCGGTGTCCGTCCACTAATGTAAAGATTGGGCGTGGGAGAGGTTTGACGAAAGAAACTTTCCGGGCGATCATCTTCTGAGCTCTGATCGTAGACCAACCTCATCCGGCGGACAGATTCCTGTTCTGCTGATCCTTCTTCTTCCGGACCTGAATAAGACAGAATGAATCTTTATCTGGGAAGGTGAGAGCTATCTCGAAATCTAATAAATTACCTCCTGGCCCCTGTTAGAAGGTTATCCGCCTTGCTCCAATGCATGTCGAAGGTTTAGCTGGGGAGCACTACGGTATGCTGCATCTATCTCTCTTCGTGGGACTAAGTAGAAGGTTTCGGGTAGAAGGCTTTCCCGTTTATTCTAGGTGGTCCATCCTAACATTTAACCAACGAGGAGAACACTCCACGAATGAAGAGGATAATCTCCTATCCTTTTTTTCGAGTAGTTTTGGCTATCGATCTAGTAATATAGTCAAAGTAATCAAGGTCCGAAACTCAAATAGCAAATCAAATCTTTCGATATAAGGGTCTTAGAGCCTCCCCTATAGATAATCCAATCTAACCCCTTCTGGAAAGCCAGACCATAATATCGAGCTAGCAGCTTAAGAAGCAAAGGGACAGTGGGGTGGTGAAAGTGACAACAGATGCTGCAGCCGCTTCAGAACTGATGCTAAATGACGGACAAAGCTACTCCGCTACGGCATAGGAGAAGAGGCCTACGCACGTTGAAGTAGGTGTCTAGGTGGAAAAGCAGAATCAAAAATAGCCAGTTGTTAGAGTAAGATGAATTCATTACCTTATGGTGCTTACAGAGCATCAAGAAGAAAGTAGCTTAAGACTATTCCCCTTATAGGTTATAGGCACGCTTACTGCTATGATATTTTAGGGCTTCGGTACGGTAGAGTCTTCCCTATAGCTTTCCTTAGATGCGGGCTGGAAGGTCAGCTAGTTAATCAATTGTGCCAATCCTTCTTCTCTCTTTGACGACCGATAAAGAAGAAAAGCAAATACCTATTGTGGGATGTAGTACTCAATCTGATATCAGTACTTTCCGGGGGTGCAAAAGCAGATTCTCAAAATGCCATTCCCCTACCTCTTTTAACTGCTGCTGCTATCAGAGGTTTCTGGTACGGAAGCGGATTAGCTGATATGTCTTGTTCCAGTGCAAGCGCTTGTGAGTTCCCTAGGTTACCAATGGGTGAGTGGAGGAACCCCTGGGAAAGCATCTTGATCAGATCTAGACGAATTAGCCAGATAGGCAGACACCCAATGGAAAGATGAGTGCTGTTCAATTATTTGAGTTCAGTCTAATTTTCGACCTAACAAGAGCAACGGAATCACGCTCTGTAGGATTTGAACCTACGACATTGGGTTTTGGAGACCCACGTTCTACCGAACTGAACTAAGAGCGCTTTCTTATCACAATTAATAAGACTGTAAAGACGAGGATTCTTTTTTTTTTTTTTAACCCCAATAAATTTTCCACGCCTATACTATTATATATAATATGAGAAATTGAAAGATTATCTATGTCCAATTTGAATCGATCTCAAATTGATCCCTCCTTACTGCTCAGAGGAGAAAGAATAGGTAGGGATGACAGGAGAAGTCTCAGATGATCCTATCATTTGAGGATTCGAACCTGTGACATTTTTGACTCAAAACAAAGGCGCTACCAAGCTGCGCTACATCCCTTTCAATTGGTCTACGGTCTCATTGTAGAGAATCCCTGCCCTCTTTTCCACATCCGAGGAACGCCTCCATCGATATCAAATTTCTCTTGCCATTTTTTCTTTTTGCTTTTGATTTATATACTCATCATAATCCCGCCCCTCCTACAAACGCTAACTTACTTATGAGAAAAAAGGCTGATAAATAATCAGCCCTTTGAATTGAATAAGCGAGGCTTTCCCGATAGAAATGCTTGCATGCGAGAGAGATCCCAATTCCGTCTATCCGAAAAAAAAAAAGCAAGCCCTGCCGCCAGCTTCCACCCCGACAAAAAAAAACATGAGCGCCTAGCGCGAAAGGTTGCTTTACTAAATAATATAAGGCGCGTTAGCGCTTTAGTTTTCAATAAGGTATTTAGTCACTCAGCCTTTAGGCACTTTAGTGACTCGAGAACTTGTTTCGAGGCACCCTAGTGACTCGACTGAAAAGGAGAGGTTGTGAAACAAACTCGACTAAAAGGAGAGGTATTGATTACTCGAAGCGTAGCGAGAGGTTTCAATAACTCGAGTGAAACGAGAGGAGAGGGGGGAGAAAGTCCAAGATTGCAGTAAGTTTGATAATGATCGAGTGACATTGCTTTTTCGGTCCGAACCAAGGAATCCCTTATATATGATGAAAAATGGATCTTGTTCTATCGTTGATCAGAGATTTCTCTATGAAACGAATCGGAGTTTGAAGAAGGGGAAGGAGAAGGAGTCCTCGACCCGGAACAGATAGAGGAGGATTTATTCAATCACATAGTTTGGGCTCCTAGAATATGGCGCCCTCGGGGCTTTCTATTTGATTGTATCGAAAGGCCTAATGAATTGGGATTTCCCTATTTGGCCGGGTCATTTCGGGGCAAGCGGATCATTTATGATGAAAAGTATGAGCTTCAAGAGAATGATTCGGAGTTCTTGCAGAGCGGAACCATACAGTACTAGAGACGAGATAGGTCTTCCAAAGAACAAGGCTTTTTTAGAATAAGCCAATTCATTTGGGACCCTGCAGATCCACTCTTTTTCCTATTCAAAGATCAGCCCTTTGTCTCTGTGTTTTCACATCGAGAATTCTTTGCAGATGAAGAGATGTCAAAGGGGCTTCTTACTTCCCAAACAGATCCTCCTACATCTTATATATAAAAGCTGGTTTATCAAGAATACGCAAGAAAAGCACTTCGAATTGTTGATTCAGCGCCAGAGATGGCTTAGAACCAATAGTTCATTATCTAATGGATTTTTCCGTTCTAATACTCTATCCGAGAGTTATCAGTATTTATCAAATCTGTTCCTATCTAACGGAACGCTATTGGATCGAATGACAAAGACATTGTTGAAAAAAAGATGGCTTTTCCCGGATGAAATGAAAATAGGATTCATGTAATGTAACAGGAGAAAGGTTTCCCATTACTTAGCCGGGAAGATATGTGGCCATGAAATAGGGATTAAGTGGAACGGAATTGACTGGGTGGTAGAGTTGTAGAAACACCTGTTTCTTCCACTTAGCTCCATGGAACAATATGCTACTACTGAAACATGGAAGAATTGAAATCTTAGATCAAAACACTATGTATGGATGGTATGAACTGCCTAAACAAGAATTCTTGAACAGCGAACAACCAGAGCTATTACTCACTACATCAAAAAAATTTCCATTAATGAAAGATGGAAATCCATTGGAAAATCAAAAATACGCATGTCGGATGAAATTGTTGTTGCTATCTGTTCCAATAATGAATCAACTGAATAACTAAATAAAATAGATAGACCTTTCTCTTCGTCTCAGGTCGATGGATCTTCTCAATTGGAAGATCCCCTATATGGATAATACACATTCCAGTTGACCGAGCCTAATTATAATTGTTTTGTTCCGAAGTCAAGATATCCACGGAGTGGTTCGCCCTATTCAGATATTCACGACCAAGAAGTACTGGATTCTCTTTAGGATAGGTCCTGAAAGGAGAAGGAAGGCTGGAATGCCACCAGGCGTCTATTATTTCATTCACCCGACCCGATAGTACCAATTTTGGTAACGTCCATCCAGTGCCAAAGTCACTGAATGGGTAAGTCACCAATCCCTAAAACGGACTATGTAATGTACTTTATCTGCTGGGTTACGGGGGGCATTTTACCAGAGGTTTAGATTGTATCAATCTACCCTTGTGTGATTCCTGTTGAATCATATACTGCGGGGCGCAGGGCGGACGATTTCAAAGCGGACTCCCCCTCCCCATTCATTAGATAGAGAAGATCGCCAAGATTTCGCGATCCGCTGCCGAACTTATTCCATTTCAATATTATGCCTTGAAGAGGCGTTCCTCGAACCTCCACGCTCTTTAGCACGAGATTTTGAGTCTCGCGTGTCTACCATTTCACCACCAAGGCGTTCATCGGAGTGAATCGTATTCCATAAATATGATATCTATCTAGTATGGCCAATTGGACTGAATGTGGTATGGCAGCAGTAGCAAAGGGGCACATTAATTAGTAAGGCAAGCTGTAAGAATAGCACTCGGAAATCTCTCTAAAACCAAAGCCCGGGAGACAACTGAGTGACTGTGGTCAAGTAGCTGTTAGTAAGAAGCTCCGGTTCACAAAAGGAAAGAGTCACTGACCGAGTGCAGTGGTAATACCGACAGAGAGAGCTCCCAACGGAAAGAGGTCCCTAATAGGAGAGAAAAAAATTCCAAAGGTATGAAATGACTCGATAAGAGGTCCTTTGGAAGAATGCGGAAGCACCACCAATGGCCAGGCACAAGGCTACGTCTGGCACTCTTGCAAGTAGGGAGTCCTATGCCTTTTTATATAAACAGATAAAAGCTCGAGAAGATCTTTCCTCATGTGGATTCAAAAAGCAAGGATCTGTCCAATGGATTTGCCTTGAAAACAAAGTCGTATTTGAGTTGGGAAGTTCTAGGAAAAAGGTTTGCCTACGGAGAAGACTTAATCAATTCACTTCGTGGATAAACTTCATGGTGTTATTCTTTTGGAATTTCCGGTGGGAAAGACCAGGGGAAGCATTGACACTATGGAAAGAATCTATCTCTGGCAAGGGCAAAAGCGATAGGCCAGATTAACGAGGAAAGGGGGACTGGTTCAACCTCAGGAATGAGAGCAAGCAAGTCCAGATTTGTTGTGCAAGTCACTGTCTTTATCCGATCCGATAAGATAGATCTGATGCATATATAGTAAAGAAAAGCTCTTCCGCAAGCCATTTGGGGAAATTCCCTAACTTTGAACGAAAGAATAGTAAGCTTCTTTCCTTGCTACTTGAAAGAATGCCTTGGCACACTCATACTAGAAGTCAAAGAAAGAACTCGGGTCTAAGCTCTCAACTTCAAGGAAGGCGTTCCTCGAGAGCAGAAATGTCATCTACCTTTCCAACGGAATCTTTGACCGACTAACGTGAGTTCTAGGAAAAGAGAGAGACTTTAAGCTAAAGAAACCACTTTTTTTTACCTAGACATTCTTCTAAGAGTTCAGGGCTAATAGGCCCAGTCTGATAGTTATTGGCTGAGAACATAGAGCGGGGAAAGTTCTGACTTTGTGGTTCCCTAAGAGCAGTTACCTCCTGTCCCGGAAAAGCCTAACCTGTCTAGCCGGAAAATGCCTCCTTTTTATTACCTCCAATAGATAAGTTCTAACACTGCAAGGTGTTATTCTGGGAGTGTTGCATGCCCAATAGAAATCTTTCTTAGACTTTACCCCTTACAGAGAGAATAATACAAACTTGAATACCCGAAACTCCAACGGAAGAACTCCGGCAAAGACTTCCACTATGAGCTCGATTGTTCCGCTTAGGGCCCGTAGGAATCTGAAGCCTTAGACTTCTTACACCGGGACAAATGAAACTACTATATCCGGAAAACTTCTACTCTGTCACTGTTTCCCGCGGCTTTTTTTCAATGGAATTACAGCGAAGTCGAGTATGGACAGAGAGGGTAGCTCCTTTTCGTCGAAAGCTTTGAAGCAGTAGCCACTCTCTGCGCATGTTCAATAAGATAGCAGCTCGATCGAAAGATATATCTCCGATCACTTTTTTTAAGCGAGCACCCTGCACACTGGATCGTAGGCAGCTGTGGCCGACCTGTAGGTCTTTTGTTCGGATTCTGATGTTAGAGACTCAAGGGGTTCCTCCAGTTTCGCTGAAGAAGCTAGGTTCCTCCTGTGACAGGCTTATTTCTCTTATGGTAGGGCAGTAGCAAGAAGCCTCCATAGGGGGTGCGACTCCTATGACTACTCAATCGATTAGCATAAACTAAAGGAAGAGGTGGGATTTCAAGGGTTAGCCGAGGAATTCAGTGAAGTTTCCCAATCTACAATCCTAGCCTCCCTAGCAGGTAACCATTCTCTACTCACTTCTTGGGGCACTTGGTATAAAAACCCCTCTCCTTTCAGTCGAGTGACTTCGCCCCACTCGGGGAAGGAATCGAAAGATAGTGAATGACAAAACAAGTGAGGGTAGTGAGACTTCAAATCTTCGAGTAGAATCGGTTTGTTTGCAAATCCCCAAGCTGTGGCACTGATGACTTTGTTACCTTTTCCCGATTCTTTGAATATTGATTATGCCTTTTTCCTTTCCATCTCCCTTTCCTTTCCAAAAATGATTGATTTGCAATTGGGTAGTAAAAGTGACTTGTTTCCAAAGATAGGGAGGGATAGGGGTCGCAAGGAATAAGTCGTTTTCTCAGGATCAGGTCCCTTCCCCCTTTATTTTCAGAAGTGTAGTACCTGTCTAATGCGGTAACTGATCTCATATCTCACATCTCGATCTCTCTCAATGGAAGCTATCTTGCTCAGTTTAGGGCGTAGGTAGGGGGATGCACTCATTGCTGCTCTCCGACCTTAACTTAAAAGAGAAGGTAGCTCAAGCAGAATCCGAATCGGCTAGCTCTCATTTATTATATGGTGGAAAACAGCCTGTAAGGAGGAACGGAGTTGGCTTCTCCCGTTGGTCAAGCAGGCTTCGCTCCTTGTGATTCATCTCGCGTCCTATGTACACACGTACTTGTCTCGTTTCGAGTGCTAGGACCAAAGAAATCCGAAGAATTCTACCAATAAGATCTTAACCAGCCATTGAGTAGTAGCTTTTGTTTATTCAACGGATCGACCAGAGAGGCCATTCTGCAACCTGAAAAGCCTTATTTGATTCTTTCTACCTATTCTATGCGTGCGTCTCGATAATCTTTTAGAAGAGCTTCCATGCCCCATCTTAGGTCCCAATTCAACTGCACCCGCTATAGCATTTCAAATAAGTGGTTATTGAGTTCACGGAACACAAACAGAATCTTGAATTTCGTATAGAAAGAAAAGATTCACTTCTATTCTCGGAGCTGAGGTATATGAAGAATGGCTTTTTTTTTTTTTTTTGTCCCTTTCGTCTAGTGGTTCGGACATCGTCTTTTCATGTCGAAGACACGGGTTCGATTCCCGTAGGGGATATCTACTCATTCTCGGCCGCTTTCAGTTAGTGTTCATTGATCGGGTGGATCTATATGCTTCGGGGAGTGAGACGAGGTGTAGCGCAGTCTGGTCAGCGCATCTGTTTTGGGTACAGAGGGCCATAGGTTCGAATCCTGTCACCTTGATGTCTTTTTTTTCGCTATGCCGCTCCGCCCGCCACAGCATATATATAAAAAAGAGGGAAGAAAGAACAACCGTTTGACTTTGGCACATGAGGTGGCGGGTTTGGCTAGGTAACATAATGGCAATGTATCGGACTGCAAATCCTGGAATGACGGTTCGACCCCGTCCTTGGCCTCTCCTTTCAGTCGAGTTGCTAAAGCACCTCTCTAGACAAGTGCTCGAGTCACTCCGAGGAACGCCTTTTCAGTCGAGTTGCTAAAGTACCTCTCCTTTCAGTCGAGTTGCTAAAGCACCTCTCCTTTCAGTCGAGTTGCTAAAGCACCTCTCCTTTGCTGTTCGAGTAAACAAGAAATGCTCGAGTTACTAAATACCCCTAACGGGGCCCCTCTCTGATAAAGAAAAAAACGAAAAAATCTCAAATTTATGAAAAATTATGTTATTAACAATCTAGTTCGACTATTGTTACTCCTGCTCGGTAGTTCCGTAGCAGGTTTTTTCAAACGTTTTCTAGGATCAGAAGGAAGCGCTATTCTGACCACTACGTGCGTTTCATTCTTCGCACTGGTGGGCTTCCTATTTTTATTTCGAATTTATTACTTTCGTTTGAAAGGACCACTGAGGGAGATTCTCAATCTCTTCTTGGTCTTTTCCGCTGGGTTCGTGGGATCTTTGATACGGATCGAAGTCATCCACCTAGTGAGTCCGGCTTTGCCCCTGTTGGGGCCCTTTCTATGGTATGCTGTGACGGGTTCGTCTGGGGAGGTAGTGAATCACCAAACCGAGGCCTCTTCTCAGTGGTTTACGTATACTTCCGACATGCTAGAAGATTCGGCCAGTTCCGGGCGTAGCTCGTCGGTCAATCAACCGATTCAGAGGGAACAGGCTGGGCCATCCAATGCCTTTCCCGCCCCCCAACCCACCGCTGCCCCAGCAGCTCAACAGCAGAATCACCTAGATCAACCAGCTGGGGAAAGGGAGGCTAGGGCGCAAGAGCACGCCCGCATCTCTGCGGAGATCGAAAGGATTATGGCGGCCTGCGAGAATGAGGAGGCCGCCATGATACGCAAAGCCCACAACCTCTTGCATCAACTTGGCATAACTCTCGAGGATGCAGAGGATGTCAAGCGTGCTCTCCAGTTGGCTCTCCATGACGACTGGGAGCACGATATCGATGACCGTAAGAGGCATTTCACGGTGCTCAGACGCAACTTCGGAACAGCTCGCTGTGAAAGATGGAACTCTTTCATTGAAGAGCTCCGGGGTTTGGGTAACCATCAGGTAAATGCCCGGCATTATCTAGACTGACATATCACGGTGGGATCTTCGACTGGGGTGAAGTCGTAACAAGGTAGCCGTAGGGGAACCTGCGGCTGGATTGAATCCTTCTATAGATAGAAAAGTTCTTAAGCAAAGACTGGAGAGGCCCCCGGTCGAGATGTAGTAAGTAGGTCTCCGGGAGACTGAGGAGAATGGGAGTGAGTGGGTTTAGGGTGGCATGCTCCCCAGGGCCTTTTTTTGGTAGGTAGGGTTCTTCAATATATGATCTAGCAGTGTAAACCTGAAATTTGTCAGAGTTGGCTTCGATTGAGATTAGAAAGCGTAACGAGACTAAAAGAGTAACCTCGTCAATGCAGCGCACTGCGTTTCGAAAGATCCGAGGGCCCATAAGCCGGGTGTCAGGTACAATTTTCAATCTAACGTACGACTCCGCTTGCCCTCTCCATTCCTTCGTTTTAGAGCGCAACTCTAGTTTCAGCTGATTGCAGAACCATAAACCTCGCTCGCTCTATCGAGACCAAGCCCAGCCTGTCTTTTTTTTCAATACTGTTTTCTTGCATAACATAGGGGTTCCCGTAACGCTTAAGATAGGAATTGGGCCTCGACAGAAAGATCCCATCCGCCTTTGGGTGTGACTTCTTGTAGTCTGTCCATTATTTCGAGGATTCTTCTTCTACCTTAAGGAGCGAAAGGGCACTCTCCTCCTTTCGTGTTCCTTGTTCTTGTCAAAGCTTTCTGTGGTGATTAGGCGAAGGAACTAAGTAGCCGATAGAGGAGAAGGATCTTCGAGATCTGCCCAAAACTTCATTGCTGACTCAGCACACTCCTTTCCGTCGTTCTCTTTCTCACTCCTTTTTAGCAAAGCATCAATTAGCAAAGCAAAGAAAGCTGACGGTCCCTCGGCTACCCGTTACAGGTTCTGAACCCTTCTCTCCCTTGCTTTTGGGCGATGATTCGATTCTTCTGGGCTTGCTTGTGGCCACTTAAGAAAGAGTTCTGCCTTCTAGCCAAGCCTTTGAGTTTGAGACCAAGTAAAGCTTCCCGGCAGTCAACCAAGAAAGACTCTTTCTCCCCTACTGAAGAAATGGAAGTCAGATCTTTTTCCATACCATAACGTATATAGAATCGATTTTCTTTTCTGATCGCTAGCCTGCCGGGCCGCCCCCGCGATCAAACTATCAATCTCATAAGAGAAGAAATCTCTATGCCCCCTGTTCTTGGTTTTCTCCCATGCTTTTGTTGGTCAACAACCAACCACAACTTTCTATAGTTCTTCACTACTCCTAGAGGCTTGACGGAGTGAAGCTGTCTGGAGGGAATCATTTTGTTGAAATCAATTAATCTAATCATGCCTCAACTGGATAAATTCACTTATTTTTCACAATTCTTCTGGTTATGCCTTTTCTTCTTTACTTTCTATATTTTCATATGCAATGATGGAGATGGAGTACTTGGGATCAGCAGAATTCTAAAACTACGGAACCAACTGCTTTCACACCGGGGGAAGACCATCCAGAGCAAGGACCCCAACAGTTTGGAAGATCTCTTGAGAAAAGGTTTTAGCACTGGTGTATCCTATATGTATGCTAGTTTATTCGAAGTATCCCAATGGTGTAAGGCCGTCGACTTATTGGGAAAAAGGAGGAAAATCACTTTGATCTCTTGTTTCGGAGAAATAAGTGGCTCACGAGGAATGGAAAGAAACATATTATATAATATATCGAAGTCCTCTCCTTCAAATACTGGAAGGTGGATCACTTGTAGGAATTGTAGGAATGACATAATGCTAATCCATGTTGTACATGGCCAAGGAAGCATAAAATGATTCTTTCATTCTATAGATACCTCTGGTAGGTAAAGCACTCTACTGTGCTTTATTGAAAGTTCCCATCGCGGGGGCGAGGATACTTGCCTTCGCGGTTCGACTTTCTTTTCAGGCTTGACTCATTATTTTCCGGTCCTCTCACACCCCTTTAGAGCTCTTTATGATGCCCACTGAGTAAGATTCGGGGGCTTCCCGGCGCAGAAGCTCATTCTGAACCGCGGGAACCTTCGTCTCTTCGACACAAACGTTTTATGAAGAGGCTGATGGTGATGAGGATCCATGCGCACTCAAATAAAAGTAGCTTGCGTATTGGGTTATCCACGGTGTTAGGTGCTCCATTGCACCCTCATGTGGAGGGTAGGATAATTTGGACTCTTTTGGAGCACTATACTCCGAAAGATCCTATCCTTCCTCCTCTTCTTTCAGTCGAGACTTCCTCCTAGTGAGGTGTTGCCTATCCAGGTATGGAAGTATTCAATGAATACACTCTGTACCATGGGTGGATGAAGCTTTATCTGGAGTATCAAAGATGGAATTGTATGCTAAGGCTTAGTGCCAGTATAGAGCTTGAAGTCTTTATGGATGTGCCGATCTTTATCCGTACATATTACCGACCTGCGAACATGGATGATTCGTTCAGGTACGGGATAATATTTAGGATGTACGATTTGGCTGTCCAGTTACAGTGGGGCAATGTCATGAAATTGCTACCAGTAACTAAGACTCAAGTGGAGACAAAAAAAAAAGCACTCAATTTGAATGTAAGTAAAACACGGGATGGAAGAGGAGGCCTGAACCAACAGGGATGAAACAGTATAGAATTCCCCTGGGCGAAGCAAGTCACCGATTAGTAACCTAAGAAAGAGTTGTCAACGGGCGAGTGTCCTGCTATAAGGTAAACTCCTACTATTTCAGCTTCTTTTCCCGTGGTCGAAAGCTAAATATCTCAAGATGAGATTTTCCAAACTCTCGACAAGCAGCAAATAGAAAATGAAAAGAAGATTTTGAAGGATATGATTTCATCTAAGGAGTGGCGGTTAACAGAAGGCCATTTCAACTTATGCTCTAAAAAGATAGAAAGCATTGTTGATAAAGCCCTCTCTTTATATAAAGAGGGCTTTAGCGCCTTCGGATAAAGGAAGATTCCGATATTCACATAGGTATTTAAGCCTACTTCGGGGATCTGAACAGCTTCCCCTCAAATGGGAGCCGTTTAAGTCATCTTAAAAGAGTCCTCGACTGTATTGGAAAAACAAAAAGTCCAATATGGCGGGAGATCTCTAATTTGATTGAGAGCTTTCAATCAAATTAGATTGTAAAGTAGTAGTCCTGTGTAAAAAAAGCTGGTGGGGCGGGGTCCAAGCAAGCGTAAGGGGAGGGGGACTAGGGTGGAAGGGTCGTCGAAGGAGATGCATTTCTGGTACAAGTGGTATTGGACAAGATCTCAGGGAATCATCTCTTTCAGATTTCTGCCTTTCTTTCCCATGACGACTAGGAAAAGGCAAATCAAAAATTTTACTTCGAATTTTGGACCTCAACATCCTGCTGCTCATGGTGTTTCACGATTAGTATTGGAAATGAACGGAGAAGTGGTGGAACGTGCGGAACCACATATTGGATCACTCCAGTGCGGCACGAAGCCGCTGACGCCGAGTCGGCTCCTATGCCGCTAGCTATGCCCTGCTTGGTCCCCCGGCACGGTGGAGGTTCCGTAGCGGGTCATGAGCACCGGGCTAAGGGGCGAAGTCACTCGACTGAAAGGAGAGGGCGTAAGCATGACTCGAGCACTTGTCTAGAGAGGGGCGGTTGAGCAACTCAAGCGAACCGCCCTACCTTACTACAACATAGGGACAGAGGGGAGAAGGTTGTGAAGGTGGCCTCGTTATCCACACCTCTGGTCGGATGAATGGAGGACCGCCCGACCCGGGTTTCATGAGCGTTGGCGGGTCCTGGAGTGCCTGTCAAGGGCGCTAGCGCATACCCCGGGGTGATCATCATCACCTGCACCTCACATCTCGGCGTAGTGGAACGTGTAACCCGCCTGCTGTCTCATTCAACTACATTTGTTCCTGTAATCTATAGCCTAACAGAAGGCAGCGTCGAGGGGCTTTAGCAACTCGACTGAAAGGAGAGGAGAGAAATTCCCATACAGCCAGCGGGGAGGATGGCACTACAGGCAAAGACCGTCTGGCGAAAACGCCGCAGGCGCGAAGCGTGGTAGGCCTGCGCCGGGTGAGCATAGGGGGAAAGGGATCCCGGACGGTGGAAGAGCCAGGGGAGGCCGGGTCATTTGACGGAAATGGAAGGAGGAACCCCTCTTATAGAAAGCCCTATGAAGTTAAGGGAAGTGAATGAATTCTTGGAAAAATAGGGAGCGAGCCTATATATAAAATGTAAGAAAGTCAATTATTCAATGAATAGATGATAAAGTCAACCATACGACAGACAGCGCTGCCTACACGCGAATTAGCTTCCGAGGTCGAGCAGTCTCAATTTCACTACAGGATTTGCGAATGAATGCTGGGCTGGGCCACCTCGAATGGCGTGAGCCGCATGCGGGGAGACCCGCACGTACGGTTTTTAGGGGGATCTGGCCGAAAGACCGGCCGGCGCCCACCCGACTAGAGGGACTGAGAAATTAATAGAGTACAAAACTTATCTTCAAGCTTTACCTTATTCTGATCGTTCAGAGGGCGATCGCGGAGTCACTGAATGAAGTCCTCCGTTTCTTTCGGAGGTGCTGACCCGCAGCGAGGCAGAGATGACTAAGTGACATATGGAATATGGCGACAACAACAGCATGTCGTAGAAGGAGAGAACAGGTGGAGCCAACGACCCACGTTGACTAACGTATCTACAACTACATCCCCGAGCGGCAGTCAAACGGAGGCGTGAATGCAAGATGCCAGCGGAATGATCGGCCGGACAGAGGCTAGGGCGAAGGAACCCCTTCCCACCGCGTCCTTCCCTGTGTATCGGAGATATAAAGCGAGTGCACCGGAAAAGAACGGGAACTGGGTCGATCTATTGCGAAGCATCCGAAGCATAACTGCACACTCACACAATCTTTGCCGAGAGATAGGAGCATTCGGTGGAACCGGTGAACTACACTTGCTTCTGGATAGATGTGTGGGACAGAGGGCTCGTGGTACCTTCTGCCCACCCTTCCTCCTCTGCTTTGAGAACTGTGTGAACGGAGAGTGGGCAGAAGGGAAGGAGGTCCTCATACAGAGAAAATCAGGGAATGGGTCGAGATAGATGACAGCGCCGAGGAACGCCGAGGAACGCCTTGCCGGGAGGGCAATCTTCTCTTATGGTCTTCACCTCCCGCCCGGCCTGGAAATTGAATCCAGCCCCCCCCTCTTTCTGATCCATTCATTTCTGCAAGCCCAGAGCGTTGCCTCCCTTCTATTGCATAACCTAAAAAGCTATAAGCAAAGTACCAAAAGCGCGCTCCGCCCGGTGACTAAGAAAGAAATTGGTTTGCGCAACAATTGAAGTGATGAGGCGTTCCTCTCCTTTCAGTCGAGTAAGAAATACCTCGGGAAGTAGGGCTTCTATTGAAAGGCTTTCCCTCCCTCAAAAGGGGACTAGCTTTCAATACTAGTTCTTACGTTACGCTGCCATTTTTCCAATATCATTGAATAGCATGGCCTGGGGCTAAAATAACTCAAGTGGGAGAGCCGTGTTATGGGTGACCTTATTGCACGGTTCAGAGAGCACTTGTGTATGTGATGCAAGTGAACGTGTACGAAAAAGCTGTCGTAAAGTTTCGTTTTTCGTTCCGTTTTCGACCCTATCTATGTTTCTATGATGGCCCAAGAACACGCTCATTCTTCAGCTGTAGAGAAACTTTTGAATTGCGAGGTACCATTACGAGCTCAATATATACGAGTGTTATTCCGTGAAATAACTCGAATTTCAAATCATTCACTTGCTTTAACTACTCATGCTATGGATGTGGGAGCATTAACTCCGTTCCTGTGGGCTTTTGAGGAGCGGGAGAAATTGTTGGAATTCTATGAAAGAGTCTCGGGAGCCAGGATGCATGCCAGTTTCATACGACCAGGTGGAGTGGCACAAGATCTGCCTCTTGGCTTATGTCGAGATATTGATTCCTTCACACAACAATTTGCTTCTCGTATCGATGAATTAGAAGAGATGTCAACCGGCAACCGTATCTGGAAACAACGATTAGTGGATATTGGTACTGTCACTGCACAGCAAGCAAAGGATTGGGGATTCAGTGGTGTAATGTTAAGAGGTCGTGCGACATGAAGACATTGATAGCAATATGGGGGAAGTTCCCATCAGGCAACAATGGTTCCGCCTGACTCTACTTAAGCATGCATATTATGTAAGTGAAGACTTGGTGTGAAGCCTTGGAGCTTACGTTAGAAGAGCAAAAGGCCCGGGGCTAGGGTGAGCTGAGGGGGGACAGCGTAAGTGAGCGAATGTGTGTAAGCCCAGTCAAAGATGACTGTTCTAGGCGGGGGGAGCCACCCACCTTTGAATGGTGTTGGTCCTACAGACCGTGAACGGATTTCGCCTCTGGCCTCTGGGCACGTCGGAACCGCGCGAGTTCACCGGGGTGGAGCACGGTCCGCCAAAACCGGCATAGATTAGGTGCTATTGATGGAACATGGTAAGCCTATCTTTCTCCATATGGAAGTGCTGCGAGCACTTAGAGATGCGGGTAGAGGAAGCCTCAAAAAGCGAAGGCCGAGCTGTAGGTCACGTGACCTGCACCGAGTTGGTGGCTGACTGGGCTTTTTCCTTGATCAAAGCAGATCAACTCGCCTTCTTTCTTGTTACCCAAAACTAAAGTCGGTCGAATGGTTTTTTTCCTGCCCCGGAACGTCGAATGAAATAGGGGGCCGGGTTCTCTTTCTACAACCCTTTTGATATGATAGGCCCGGCTACCTTTCCCCTATCCCTTATGATTAGGGGGCTGTTAAGCCCAAGAACGACCAGTCTTGTGGTGGTACGGAAGGAACGGACTCCGCGAACGTCCCGCGCCCCGGAAAGAAAGTCTCAACCAGAACCACATTCCTTTTGCGTGCGGATGTAGCTAAGTGTCTGACTCTATTGGTCATAGTTTCCTGCTGTTGCGGCTGGTGCTCGTTTGCGCGCGCGTGAACCAACTCAACAAAGAAGGAAAGGATGCCCGGGGAGGCATCTGAGAATGATTCGAGCCGTATGAAGGGAAACTCTCACGTACAGTTTGTTTTTTTTGGGGGGGCAGGAGCCCGACAGGGTCCCCCACTGACTTGGCCCGGGCCTAAGTGAAAGTGAAGTGGTGGGCCTACCCATCCCAACCAGGGGTATGCTGGGATTCGCGAAGAGCAGCACCTTACGATGTT